ACCCGAAAATAAAAAGAAGGCGCACAAAGTAACAAATAAAGAATTCACCTCATTATTATAAATTAAGTTATTAAATATTTCGAAGAAATCCCGAAATTCGAAACTGCCCGTTATCCAATAAAGACCTAAAATTCCTAATAATAATCCAAAATCCCCTATACGATTAGTTACAAATGCTTTTTGACAAGCATTCGACGCAATAGGTCGTGTAAACCAAAAACCTATCAATAGATAAGAACACATTCCAACCAATTCCCAAAAAATATAAATTTCTATTAAATTAGAACTAGTAACTAATCCCAACATTGAACTATTGAAAAAACTCATATAAGCAAAAAATCTCAAATAGCCCTGATCATGAGACATATAATTGTCACTATAAATAAGAACCAGAATTCCAACCGTACTAATTAATATTAATAAAATAGAAGTAAGTGGGTCGATCAAATATCCGAATTCTAAAGAAAAATCATTATTGATAGTCCAAGACCATACATATTGATAGATAAAACTACTATTTATTTGCTGAATAGACAGATCGATCGAAAAAAACATAACTAAACTTAACAAAAAAATACTCGGAAAGGCCCACAGACGACGAAGTTTTTTTGTTGCCACCGGAAAAAGTAAGAGCCCCGCCCCTATTACCAGAGGGACTGGAAGTGTAATGAAAGGTATAATCCATGAATATTGATATGTATGTTCCATAAAAAAATCGGATTCTTTTTAATTAATTAATTTTGTCTTGTTTATGATTTATCGGCTCTTATCTCTTTTTAATTTTAAAGAGAATTAAAGTTAAAGAGGTCAGTCAATACAAAAAAGAATAATAATAAATAATAATATAATAAAAAATGAAGATATCGAAAACTCAAATAGTTATATTCTTATATATATTCTTAATCTTTCCCCAATACTTCAAATAATTAAATCAAGAAGTTCACATTGGGAAAATTCAAATAATAGGAATCAAAATTCTGGATTAATGGATATTAGTATATAAAATACTTCTTTTAAAGAAAATTGGAATTATTATTATTATGGATTACAAGATTTTATATACGTTGAGAAAGGATAAAGAATTAGAGCACAAATAGTACTTTATTTTGATAGGAATGAAAAAAAAGAAGGTTTTTTACCAGATCCTTACTGGATCCAAAAAAAAGAAAATAAAATAATAATTTTTTGAATCCTTTTTATTCAAAATTATTAACTAGCACTTTTGGGGACTAATTTATTACCCCGTATTATGTTTATAGAGAATACTATGATATTTGATACTTTCCGTTTACATAGGATACAAAGTACATAGGATAAAAGAAAAGAATCACTAAAATTTTTTTACATAGGATTTTCTTTTGTAAAATCATCTATTTTTTAGCAAATTAACGAACAGTCCGCGTCGAATTTGAAAATAGAATTTCAATTAGGTATACTTTTTCTTCGAGCTTGCCTCGCCTAATTATTAGAAAAAAAATTACATTTTTTTTAGGATTTAGGATAAATAGGGTTTGGTTTAAATTCTTAAACTTTTTTATGTATGTTATTATATCTAGAAATAAAGCTAGAAATAGAGCATATATGTCGAAATAGGGTATGCTCAAAAAGGACAGAAATAGAAAGAGAAATAGAAAGGAACTGGCTTTTTTTCTTTTTTTTCTGAAGACAGTAGAATTTCGAGACTAAATAGATAGATAATAAATAGTAAAGAACAGTTTTTTTTGAACAATAGATGTCTTTCACATCCAACTATAACAATAAATAACTTCCTTTTTTTTGAATGGCAGTTCCAAAAAAACGTACTTCTATATCAAAAAAGCGTATTCGAAAAAATATTTGGAAAAGAAAGGGATATTGGGCAGCGTTAAAAGCTTTTTCGTTAGCAAAATCGCTTTCTACTGGAAATTCAAAAAGTTTTTTTGTGCGACAAATAAAAAATCAAACGTTGGAATAATCTGACTCAAATTGACATTAGAAAGGTCTATTTTTCTTTTCTATTAGAAATAGAAAAGAAAAATAGCCCCTTCCTTACTTTCAATCCAATTTCTAAAAAAACCTTTTAACCTTTTACGTTTAGGTAATTCAAAACGAGTCAATTTTGAATGATCTTTTTTATACCATATGCTTAGGCTGGAAAAAATCAAAGTATATATTAAATTCGAAAAAATAAAATACAGGACAGAACTCGAAACTGTTATATGATATGTCCAGATCAATATTGAATTGGATTATTAAATCCTAACACAAATTCGCTACATAAAAAAATCCTAAGGAGTAATATAATAAAATATTTACACAAACCCCTTGAATAGAGTGCTGAAATTGTAATAAAAAAATTCTATTTTTGTGGGAGAGCTCTCCCCATGAATTAAAGTCAAAATGGAACTCTTTATTTTCATTTTCAACAGTTTCCTTGGAAAGGAAGATAAACTACGCAAAAAAAACATTATTGTTAAGTTAACTGAAATGGACATACTAAATCTAAATGAAATGATAATAAGGATTATTAGAATAAAGATTTTTATGGGAACGCTCGATAATTAATTAAACGAATTATTATTCATTAATTTGAATCTTTCCTAAAAAATATTGTAATTCTTTTAAGCTCGACGATTGAATAAAAATTGGTTATTATGATTTCGAGTAAGCCGCTATGGTGAAATCGGTAGACACGCTGCTCTTAGGAAGCAGTGCTAGAGCATCTCGGTTCGAGTCCGAGTGGCGGCAAAATAACTTTTAATTTTCAAAAGTCTAAAATCCGTCCTATAATAAATTCAATTCTTGATTTCAATTCCGGGGAGCTTCTCCACTTTTAAGAATCTTTATGATATTCTCGACTTTAGAACATATATTAACTCATATATCTTTTTCAGTCGTTTCCGTTGTAATTATAATTCATTTGATAACCTTATTAATTGGCGAATTGCTAGGACTATATGAGTCGTCAGAAAAGGGCATGATAATTACTTTTTTTTGTATAACAGGATTATTAGTGACTCGTTGGGTTTATTCGGGACATTTACCATTAAGCGATTTATATGAATCATTAATCTTTCTTTCATGGGGGTTCTCCATTATTCATATGATTCCGTATTTTAAAAAGCATAAAAATTATTTAAGCGCAATAACCACACCGAGCGCTTTTTTTGCCCAAGGCTTTGCTACTTCGGGTCTTCTAACTGACATGCATCAATCCGAAAGATTAGTACCCGCGCTCCAATCCCAGTGGTTAATGATGCACGTAAGTATGATGCTATTGAGTTATGCAGCTCTTTTATGTGGATCATTATTATCAGTAGCACTTCTAGTAATTACATTTCGAAAAGTCATACGAATTGTTGATAAAAGCAATAATTTACTAAATGATTCATTTTCCTTTGGTAAAATCCAAGAAAGAAGCAATATTTTAAGAAATATTTCTTTTCTTTCGTCTAGGAATTATTACAGGTTTCAATTTATTCAACAATTAGATCATTGGGGTTATCGTATTATTAGTATAGGGTTTATTTTTTTAACAATAGGAATTCTTGCGGGAGCAGTCTGGGCTAATGAAGCATGGGGGTCGTATTGGAATTGGGATCCAAAAGAAACTTGGGCATTTATTACTTGGACCATATTCGCGATTTATTTCCATACTCGAACAAATAAAAATTTGGAAGGTTTAAATTCTTCAATTGTTGCCTCTATTGGCTTTCTTATAATCTGGATATGCTATTTTGGGGTCAATTTATTAGGAATAGGGCTACATAGTTATGGTTCATTTACATTACCATCGAATTGAATTGAAATAAAAGGTCTGATAAATAGAATCAATAAATAGAATCAAATCATAGGACAGCATAACATCTATATAAGAAGCTTCAGATAAGCCGTGGAGAACTTTTTGAATCACTCCATTACTTGATTCAAAAAGTTCTCACAAAAGCCAATGTTTACAATTCATTTTTTTACTTAAATTTCAAAGAAGGAAAAAGAAGTTTTTTTCATTGTAATTCTAGAACAATTTTTTAAAAACTATCTATAAAAATACTTAGATAGAATAGCTTCGACCTTGTCAACTGATAATGAAAGAACAAAATCCGGATAAATACCAATACCTATTACAGGCAAAAGGATAGAGATCGAAACAAATAACTCTCGCGGTCCAGAATCAAAAAAATCAGAATTTTGAGCATTAAACAACTTGTATCCATAGAACATCTGCCGTAACATAGATAATAAATAAATAGGAGTTAATATCATTCCAACTGCCATTACAAAAGTAATTAGTATTTTTGGCATTAAAAGATATTTTTGTCCGGTAATTATTCCCAAAAAGACTATCAATTCCGCAAAAAACCCACTCATGCCAGGTAATGCAAGGGAGGCTAGTGATAAGATACTGAGCATCGTGAATATTTTTGGCATGGGGGTAGCCATTCCACCCATTTCGTCAAGATAAACAAGACGTACTCTATCATAACATGTTCCTGCCAAGAAAAAAAGTGCAGCGCCAATAAATCCATGTGATATTATTTGTACAATGGCTCCGTCGAGTCCTAGATCATTTAGAGAACAAATTCCTATAATTATGAAACCCATATGAGATACAGAAGAATAGGCTATTCTTTTTTTTAAATTTCGTTGACCAAGAGATGTTGAAGCTGCATAGATTATTTGGATTGCGCCTACTATTATCAACCAGGGGGAAAATATAGAATGAGCACGGGGTAATAATTCCATATTGATTCGAACCAAGCCGTATGCTCCCATTTTTAATAAGATTCCGGCTAGAAGCATACAAGTACTGTAATGCGCTTCTCCGTGGGTGTCTGGTAACCATGTATGTAAGGGTATAAGTGGTGATTTGACAGCAAAGGCAATAAGAAATCCAATATAGAATAATATTTCCAAGGACAGAGGATATGATTGATTGGCTGATGTTTCAAAATTGAATGTAGGTTCATTGGAACCATATAAAGCAATACCCAAAGCTCCCATTAATAAAAAAACGGAACTTCCTGCAGTATACAAAATAAACTTTGTAGCTGAATACAGACGTTTCCTTCCTCCCCACATGGATATAAGTAGATAAACAGGAATTAATTCTAACTCCCACATGATAAAAAAAAGTAAAAGATCTTGAGAAGAAAATAATCCTAATTGACCACTATACATTGCTAACATCAGAAAATGGAATAATCGCGAATCCCGAGTAACTGGCCGAGCCGCTAAAGTAGCTAAAGTGGTGATAAATCCTGTCAATAAAATAGGTCCTAGAGAGAGTCCATCTATTCCTAATCTCCAGTAAAAATCAAAAAAATTGATCCATTTATAATCCTCTGTTAATTGAATTAATGGATCGTCCAATTGGAAATAATAAGAGAATGCATAGGTCATTAAAAGGAGTTCTAAGATACATATACAGATAGTATACCACCTAATTACTTTATTTCCCCTATGGGGGAAAAAGAAAATTAAGCAACCCGCGAATATCGGTAAAACTACAAATATTGTTAACCAAGGAAAAGAATTCGTGGTAAAGACAAGATACACTTGGACCAGAAAAACCCGTGCTCGAAAAGATAATAGATTTTTGATTCTGTTTTTTTTTTCGAGTACGGGTTTTTGTCGGTAAACAAAAAATCAAATGTATTCAAGTGAGTTTTTCTGGAAAGTATCAATAAGCTAGACCCATGCTTCGAGTTGTTTCATGCCATAAATAAACTCGAACACTCAAGAAATCTGTTGGACAGGCGGATTCACATCTCTTACAACCAACGCAGTCCTCTGTTCTTGGAGCAGAAGCAATTTGCTTAGCTTTACATCCATCCCAAGGTATCATTTCTAATACATCTGTGGGGCAGGCTCGGACACATTGAGTACACCCTATACATGTATCATAAATCTTTACTGAATGTGACATTGGATCTATAATTTTTTTTGAACGTCATAAATTTTCGATCTAGTCAATTTCTAAATGAATAATATATTTATACACCAGATGAATCAACGATTTACCAGAATTTTTCTATTCAATTCTGGATGGACCCACTCATGAGATAGAGCCAAGATACTTTAATTTCTTACGTTTTCGAAAACATGACCAGACACGTTAAATATCATACATGCCAACTTGAATTGAGAAATATTTTATTTTATATGATTAAGACTACTTATTCAACAAATCCGATTGATTTAGACGGGTTGATTTTCTGTTACGATAAATTGACGAAACAATAGCTGGTCCAATAGCTGCTTCAGCGGCTGCGATAGCTATAACAAAAATTGAGAAAATATTTCCTTTTAATTGGCGGCTATCAAAAAAATCAGAAAATGTTACGAAATTGATATTAACTGCATTCAGTATAAGTTCAAGACACATAAGGGCTCTAACCATATTTCGACTCGTAATCAATCCATAGATACCGATAGAAAATAAATAGGCACTCAAAACAAGTACATGTTCGAGCATCATCGACCAACTCCTTATCAATTTTGATTTTTGTCTCAATCTAAACAAAAATTCAACATCAACCAATTGAATTAACTATAATAAGAATGTAATAAGTCCAGAACAAAGAAATATATTGGTAATAAATCAAATATTAAAGAATTAATAATGAATCAAAGAAAAATAGATGTGATAACATAGAACAGAGTTTCATTTTTTCAAATTTGAAAGATTTTTTATTGGCGAGCCACAGCAATCGCACCGATCAAAGCAACTAAAAGAATTATTGAAATGAATTCAAATGGAAGAAAAAAATCTGTTGATAAATGAATTCCAATTTGTTGACCATTACTTATCAAATCTTGCTCGATAATCTGATTTGCTCTTGTAGTCCAAATAATCCCGTACCATGACGTATCCGAAATAATAGTAATTAATGAAACAAAAATACTTGTACAAACTAAAGAAGTAACCCCATCCCCAACAGTCCAAAGATGAAAATCCTTGTAATATTCTGAACCATTTATGAACATCACAGCAAATAGAATTAAAACATTTATAGCTCCCACATAAATAAGGAGCTGTGCAGCAGCTACAAAATGCGAGTTTGATAAAATATAGAATAAAGATATACAAACAAGAACAAATCCCAATGAAAAGGCAGAAAAAATTGGATTGGTAAGTAATACCACTCCTAGGCCCCCTAATATAAGACCTAATCCCAAAAAGACTAAAAGAAAATCATGTATTGGTCCGGGCAAATCCATTGTGCGTAAAATAAGAGATAAAAAAATCAAATTCTTTTTCATGACCTTATTGATTCGACCAGGAAAATTTTTTTATAATGGGTTCCGAATTCAATTAAACCCTAAGATATAGAAATTGCTGTAGGTAGAGTACAGCTATTGGATGGGCTAATCTCATTCTTTTTTGAAAAGATGAATTAAGCACTCTAAATTTAAAGTTCGAAATAATTATGAATAGAATTATTGCTAGATTTATAGATTTTCAATCGAAATTAAGTCGCGATACAATTCTCACCAACCAATCAAATAAATAGTTGGGATTTGTAGTTTTTGTAATTATTGGATAAGCAAAAAGAAAGAAACCTTATTCCATCCCCTTAGATCAAAACAGAACCTGAATTTAGTAATTGTGAATTGCTCCTCTTTAATCAAAGGGGATTTTACCATTTTTTTTGAGGTGAATTCAAAATTGTTCGAATTGTATAATCGTCAATTATTGACATTGGTAAACGACCTAAGGCAATTTGATTATAATTTAATTCGTGACGATCATAAGTAGAAAGCTCATATTCTTCAGTCATTGATAAACAATTTGTTGGACAATATTCAACACAGTTACCACAAAATATACAGATTCCGAAATCAATACTGTAATTAAGCAACTGTTTTTTTCGAATGTCAGTTTCCAATTTCCAGTCAACAACAGGTAGATCTATAGGACATACACGAACACATACTTCGCAAGCAATGCATTTATCAAATTCAAAATGGATTCGACCACGGAAACGTTCCGATGTGATTAATTTTTCATAAGGATATTGAATAGTTACAGGTAAACGATTTGCATGAGATAAGGTAATCATAAAACTTTGACCAATGTACCTTGCAGCTCGTATGGTTTGTTGACCATAATTCTTGAACCCGGTTATCATGGGAAGCATATTGTAGATATCTATGGATAATTTTATGTTTGTTTCTTTCTCTTGTTTGAGACAAATCAAAATCTTTATAGTGAAAAGAGTTGGGAAGAGGTTGTTAATAATAGATTACCGAGGGAAATAGGTAAAAGAAATTTCCATCCAAGATTTAATAGTTGGTCCATTCTTAGTCTAGGTAAAGTCCATCTTGTTGTGATAGGAATGAACAAGAACAAATAAGTTTTAACCAAGGTAATAAAGATACCAATTGTTGTTCCAAAGACCCCACCCACTTTATTTATTTCAAAAAGGTTAGGAATAAATAGGTACGGAATAGGGATATTCCAGCCGCCCAAGTAAAGAATTGTTACAAATAATGAAGAAACTAATAAGTTTAGATAGGAAGCAACATAAAATAAACCAAATTTGATACCCGAATATTCTGTTTGATAACCCGCTACTAATTCTTCTTCTGCTTCTGGTAAATCAAAAGGTAATCTCTCACATTCCGCTAGAGAAGAAATTAAAAAAATTATAAACCCTATAGGTTGACGCCACAAATTCCACCCCCAAAACCCATATTTTGATTGTGCTTCAACTATATCAACTGTACTTGAACTGTTAGATAATCATAGTCGGCGATAACATCACTGTTGCCACCGCTATTTCAGAACTGTACATGAGATTTTCACCTCATACGGCTCCTTGAAAGGTCATAAATAAATCTAAGGATCGGATCCTATTTTGAATCATGATATATTTTCTTGATATATTTGCAGGATATATAGGATTCAAAACGATTGAGTGTTCCAAAATTCGACCAACGAAATTCTGTCTGTTAGAATACTAAAAAAAAGTACTTCTGAATTAATCTCACCCCTTAAGAATAAGAATTTCCATTTTTCTTTCTTGAGTAATAACTTAAATCCTTCAATAAAATACTTCTTTAGAATTATAAAAATGAAAAATACTATTGATAGAAATACCAATAGATATTTCAATTTATCGTTTTCAATTACGAAAAAGAATTATAGATTCCATTAGTTTATGACTTATGACACAAATTTGATCTCTATGAATATAGATATAAGAAAAAAAGATTCAAAAAGATTTCTTTTTTTCTATTGTAATTAGATTCTTTTTTTGTTCCTATTCTTCTTTCTGAAAAAAAAAAGGGGGGCTTCAAATTAAAATAAAAAAGAAGGAAAGGGTTATTTCGTTCTTGATAGTCATTTCGTTAATCGGCGGAGAGACCATACTCTGGATCGGAATCAAGGAGAGTACTACCTAATCATTTCTACTAAGTTAAAGCCCCAATTCGTATTCTTTGTTATATTCTATTATAAATAGAAATAAATATACTTTTAAATAATTTAAATGATCTCTATTACTAATCCTTTGTGTATCTTGGTGTTCCTAACCCTCCACTCATTTTTTCGCAACCACCCCTTAGCATTATGGTATGGTAATTAATAGATCTAAATGATAGTGAAAACAAAAACTCAATAAGGTTTCTCTTTTGTTTGAGCCCGCTTCAAGCCAGGATGACTAATCAACTAATCTTGGGGCAAACGATCTCGTCTTTTTATGTTTATTTATGCTTTACTCTTGTACATAGGAAATGAGTCTCAATTTTTATTTTACTGCAGATTTCGAAGCTGTTTTCGTTCACTCATTTAACTATCCAATATCCAATTTAGTTCATCAAAAAAGATGAATAAAAAAATGAAGATATCTATGAAGATATCTATTCAATTTATTTCGCCTTCTTCCTAAAACTCAAAAGAAAAGAATAGGGAAAAGTTTATGTTTCAACGAACCGCACGTAGAGATATAGATAATACACAGAGAGTTAAGGGTATTTCATAACTAATCGATTGAGCAGCAGCTCGTAGACCACCTAAAAAGGAATATTTATTATTTGATCCATATCCTGACATAAGAAGGCCAATCGGAGCAATACTTGAAATAGCAATCCATAAAAAAACACCGATATTTAGATCAGCTAAAACAAGGTGAGGGCTAAAAGGAATTACTGAATAACTTAATAAAGTGGCTATAACTGCTATGGATGGTCCGATACTGAATAAACGAGTATCTCCTCTAGATGGAAAAAGATTTTCTTTGAAAAGTAGTTTTGTCCCATCCGCTAGAGCTTGAAGAACTCCCAAAGGGCCGGCATATTCAGGCCCAATACGTTGTTGTATCCCTGCAGATATTTCTCTTTCTAACCATACAATTACTAATATGCCTATGGTGATTCCCAATACAAGAATAAGAATAGGGACAAGTATCCATATAATTCCGTAGACCCCGTTTAAGGATTCCAATCGGAAAAAAGAATTGATAGGTTGTATTTCTGTTGTATCAATTATCATTTCAACGATCCACTTCTCCCATAATAATATCTATGCTACCTAGTATTGTCATAATATCCGCCAATTTCATTCTTTTAACTAATTGCGGAAGAATTTGCAAATTGATAAAACCTGGCGGGCGAATTTTCCATCTCCAAGGAAAACCACTCTGATCCCCTATAAGAAAAATTCCTAATTCTCCCTTTGGGGCTTCGACTCTCACATAAAGTTCTTGTTTTGGCAATTCAAAAGTAGGAGAAGTTTTTTTACTAATAAATCGATATTCAAAATCATTCCATTCGGGTTCTTTATCAAAACATCGGGTTTCTAAATTCTCATAGGGCCCGCCTGGAATTCCTTCCAGAGCTTGTTGAATAATTTTTATGGATTCTGTCATTTCACCAATTCGGACTAAATAACGAGCTAATGAATCTCCTTCTTTTTGCCACTGGACTTCCCAATCAAATTCGTCGTAACACTCATAATGATCGACTTTACGAAGATCCCATTGGACTCCGGAAGCTCGTAGCATTGGTCCTGATAAACCCCAATTTATTGCCTCCTCTATACCAATAATACCTATTCCTTCAACTCGTTCTAAAAAAATCGGATTTCGCGTAATAAGTTTTTGGTATTCAGCAACTCCTGTTAAAAAATAATCACAGAAATCCAAACCTTTATCTATCCAGCCATGGGGTAGATCTGCGGCCACTCCTCCGATACGGAAAAAATTATGCATCATCCTCATACCAGTGGCAGCTTCGAATAAATCATATACTAACTCTCTTTCTCTAAAAATATAGAAGAAAGGGGTCTGCGCACCAATATCTGCCATAAAAGGACCAAGCCATAATAGATGAGAAGCTATACGACTCAACTCCAGCATAATTACTCTGATATAGCTGGCTCTTTTAGGTACTTGAATATTTCCTAACAGTTCTGGCCCATTTACTGTTATTGCTTCTGTGAACATAGTAGCTAAATAATCCCAACGTGTTACATAAGGCAAATATTGTATAATTGTTCGGTTTTCCGCAATTTTTTCCATTCCTCTGTGTAAATACCCTAATATGGGTTCACAATCAATAACATCTTCACCGTCTAGAGTAACAATGAGTCGAAGAACACCATGCATTGATGGGTGGTGGGGCCCCATATTGACTATCATAAGGCCTTTTCTTGTAGTTGGTACATTCATAGGGGTTTCCTCGATTCGTGCTTTCAGGAATTACTGAAAACGAAAAGAAACTTATCAAAATTCAAGATCTAGTAAATCAAATAATTCAAAGACTCTTCATTCAAATTAACGAGTTTTTGACTCTCGAATATCCAACCGACTAATTAATTCTTTATAATGTACTCTATTTTTCTTTGCCAAATAAAACAACAGTCGTTGGCGTTTTCCTAAAATTTTTCGTAAACCTCTCTGAGATAAATAATCTTTTCTATGCAATTCCAAATGGGAAGTAAGTCTTCGTATCTTATTAGTGAAATTCACTATTTGAAATTCAATTGACCCCCTATTTTCTTCTTTTTCCTCTTGTGAAATAACCGAGATGAATGGATTTTTTACCATAACCCCCCCCCCCCCTTTTTTAAGATATTTTTATTGATCAGTAATAATAAATAATGGAATACTAATGTTAATTCATTTTAATTTGGTATACACAACAATCTTCACTTCATTAAAAATTCCTAAGTTTGTCAAATAAAATTTATCATTATATCATTATATCATTAATTAATTGAATTTTTTTATTCAGTTTCGGTTAAAGATATAAAAGGATGGTATTTTTTTCGCTTCTACTTATAATTAGAAAAGACAAAAATTTCTACTACAAGGTAAAAAGGGGGTAAAAAAAACTCTATTGATTCCTTTCTAGATCTAATCGATACGTGATTGAATTCCATGTATCGAAATAGAGTATGGAATGAAAAAAAAATGCCCGCGTCCATCTCTTTGTTTTCATATACCAAATTCGACATGCTTTCAGATATTAGATCAGACATGCTATGGAATATATATGAAAAATCAGCCCTTACCGAATTTTCAATCGTGGATATATATGTATCCTTACCATACTGAATCGACTAGCATTATGGGTATCAAACCAATAGCGATTCATACAAGCTAAATCTTCTAAGCGATAATTGGGCCAAAGAAAAAACTTTAATTTAATTAGTTTTTTTTTATTTCGATTGCTTTTATCCAAAAAATGATCACAGTTTTTTATCTTATTACCGTCGAAAATTTCTGTATTTAAATGAATATCCTTTCTATTTTTTGAAGTGAAAGAAATTAGAATTCTTAATTCTTTACGACGTTTCGGGGATAAAATATTTTCAGGAACAAGTAAATCATAATCATTTTTGTCTCTATTTCCAATTATACTTTGATGTCTTTCAATAGATTCAGTAAAATTCTTTTTATCAAGATAGTTGTATCCTTGATTAATTTGTTGTTTGCTCTTATGAACCAAAAAAGTACCTATAGTTTGATATATAATAAATTGTCCATCATTTTTTACCGACAGACGAACTGGTTCGATAATCAATATTCCCCTTTTCATCAATTCTGTAAGAGTTAAGTCCTTCTGAATAATCAGAATATCCAGACTCATTTCTCCCCTTTGAATAGAAGATATAATAATTTCTCGTGAATTTGGCAGTCTAAGCAGGAGACAATATACTTTGATATTATTGATTATTTTTTGATTTAAAGAATCGTCCCATCTTAATTGAAAACGTAAATACCTTTTTAGGAAGAAATCAAGCTCTGCTTCCGTATTACTTTTGTATTGCTTTTTCTTTTTACGTTTTTTCATGCCTAATTCTGCTTCCGCATAATCTTCTTCAACATCCCTTTCTTGATTTGTGAGAACTAATCCAAGATCCACTTGATATTCGAAGTTGTTTTCTTCGTGGTTTTGATTCTCTAATTCAATTGATTTTTTTTCATTTAATGATATAAAAAAATCGTTATTTTTTTTTCTGTTGATTTTCTTATTTTCACTAACATTTTCATTTCTATTCAAATTTTCAAGAAGTAATTTGATTGGTATCACCCAAGGTTTTATCTTATATTTATATGCGTTGGAAAGTATTACAAATTTTGGAAAGAACCAAAGTTCCAAATTCGATATGGAACAATTTAGTATTTCTTCATTCATTCCCATCCAATCCAAAAGTTTTTTGTGGGGATTGGATGAGTTGACTTCTTGATCTTGGTGAATTGTAAGAAAAAAAAGATCTTTCTTATCCATTTTATTAATTATTTGATAGTTATTAGTCCCGGTCTTAGTATTTTTTTTATGTTTGGTTCCGGTATCGACCCAAGACCCAATATCGACCTTCTTTCTAAGACAAAAATGGATAATTTTCCAATCAAAAAATTTTCTATCTAGGCTTTTCTCCATCTCGATAATATTATCTTCTGTTAGATAATTATTGATAGGGATACCTCCTAATATATCAAAAAATTTTCTTTTATCTCTATTGGAATTATAAAAAATCTCGTGGTTATTATTTTTTTGTAATGGTGTTCCATAAATATATGAGTCTTTTTTACCTTCCAAATTAATAGATTTAGATGATAAAAGATTATATCTATCGTTTTTTTTAAAATTATCTTTTTGACGCGGTAATGGGTCTGCTTCAAAATCATTTAGTTTTGCGTAATGAATTAATGGGTCTTTTTCATATAAATTCAATTTGTTTAAATCTTTATTTTGAACCATACGCCGTTCGTTGATTCTATTTCGCCATTTTTGTGGTATTAATTTAGACCATCTAATCTGAGATAAATCGTATTTATATTGATAATGACTGCTTAACCAGTTTTTCCATTGATTCATTACAACAGAATTTCTAAAGATTGTATCTTTTAATTCAGAATGAAATAATCCTTGGTTTACAAAAAAATCTTTTATTTCATTTTTAAGAAAAAGAGATGTTCCGGGATATTGAAGTACAGATTTTAACTTATATAAGTTAATATATAAGTTAATAACGCGAATTTGTGCTAATTTGTAAAATACATACGCCTGTGATAAAGAGGATACATCACAAAAAATCGGTGAATTCTTATTAATAACATTATTTTTATTAATAACATTAATATTACTATTTTTAAGTGATTTTTTTATAATCGAAATAAAATTCAATTTTGTTGGATTTGTTTTACCAATTCTTTTCTTACTTTCTTCGATATTGGAAATGTATTTATTAAAATTTTTTCTTCTTGATTCAAGAAGAAGCTGTGCATTGATTCTCGGAATATTAATAATCCGTAGCAAGATATCCATGTATATCTTTTCAATCCAAATTTTTATAAAAAAATGGGATTTACGGACTAATCGAAGATTTCTTCTTTTTAATATTTGCGGAATATTTTTTGATGATTTTAATTTGAATCTTTTAGTATTATAACTTATTTTGTTAGGACTAATATTTCGCTCTGAGGTTATAAATCTTTCTTTGCTTGCTTTTGTAATTTTTTCTATTTGATTTGTGATTGTGTTTGTTCGAGCAGTCAGATCTTTCATCTT